AATGATCCAATCAAAGTAATTATTGGGACTATAGTATAAAACTTTTTTATAGCAATATCTATAATAAATGAATTTTCTAACATTTGACTCCTAACCACAGAAGGCTTTAGTCGTACACTTGAAAGATGGCCCAAAAAATCGAGGGAATGGTTGTATAATTGGTTTATATGAATCCTATCTGGTTGAGACCACAAGTCGAAATTATATTGCCAGAGATTTATAAGGTAATACTTCCATTTATTCATCAGAAGAGGAGTTCCCTTTAAAGCCAGAATAGCTTTTCCTTGATATCTGACATAATGTATGAAAAGGTCCTTGAAAACCCAGAGGATGGTGTGAAAATCATTACGAAAAACTACCAAAAAATGTTCTATTTTTCCAAAAAAATGTGTTCTCTCAAGAAAGGCGCTAGAAGATGTTGATCGTAAATGAGCAGATTGTTTACGGAGAAAGGGGAATATCGCTTCGCATTCATATACATGAAAATTATATAGGAACAAGAATAATCTTCGATTCTCGTTTGAAAAAACAGAAATATATTTCTGTTTTTGAGTAATAAGATTATTCCAATTCTGAAACTCGTAAAGAAAGAATCGCAATAAATGCAAAGCGGGGATATCTTGTATCCAACAGCGAAGGGGTTGAATCAAAAGTTCCAGATGGATGGGGTGGGGTATTAGTATATCTAAGACATGATTTAAATGCGATAATTTATCCTCTAAAAAGGGAAATGCTGAATGAATTGATCGTAAATTTTTAGATTTTGCTATTTCTTTTTTCCCTTCTAGGGAAGATATTAATTGCAGTGAAAATGGAATTTCCACAATGATTGCACAGCCCTCTGATATCATTTGAGAATAAAAATGATTCTTATGATCCACAAATTTATGTTGTTGAGAATCATTATCAAAAATAACCAAAGGCTTCTGTTGATACATTCGAGTAATTAAACGTTTCACAATCAGTGAACTGAATTTATTGTCATAACCTAAATTATCGATAGAATCATAAAGAATCGATCCATTTAAACCATGATCATGAGCAAGTGCATAAATATACTCCTGAAATAGAAGTGGATATAGGAAGTCTTGTTGTCGAGATCTATCTATTGCTAAATATCCTTGTAACTCTTCCATTTTAAAATAGATTTTAACCAAGGGCAGGGGATTTCTTGGGCTATCATATCAAATGATACATAGTGCGATACAGTCAAAACAAGGTATATAGTAAAAAAAAAAAAAAGAAAAACCCTGGAGACAGATAAGCTAATCAACGGATTCCCCCTTTTTCCATCCAATTGCTTTGTGTTTGTTATTAGGATATGGAAATTGTTAGAAACCCTTTATTTTTGCAACCCGATCGCTCTTTTGACTTTAGAATCAATTCTGTTTATCAATATACCGTTTCCTCTACACATTCGCCTCCACTCTAGAAGAGGGATATAGTTAATAATTAGGATTCATAAAAAAAATAGAGAATCCACTTAGTATGGTTATGGGAGAACCTTTTTCCACATCAGGTACTAATACATTTTTAACGTCTAATTAGACCGGGAAATCATTCGAATTTAAGAACAGAAGCTCGTTGCTTTTTGTTTCCCTATAATTGGAGCCCTATGGCTCTATCCATTTATTTACTCGACCCACTAGTAATTTCTATTTTTGTACCGATCTAAGAATTCAAAAAATTTTGTACTGATCCGGTAAGGAGGAAGTACTCTTAGAGTTCTTCATTGATACGACATGCTGTTTTTTCCATTCGTTCCCTTTCAGGATCAGTCGTGGTCTTACAAACTCTACCAACGGTATGGACGAATTCGTTCCTTCATCCAAATGTGTAAAAGATTCTAGCCGCACTTAAAAGCCGAGTACTCTACCGTTGAGTTAGCAACCCGAATTAATGTAATTTTGGTGTGTAGATACGATCGGAATCAAAATAACGAGATTGGATTGCGCGACCCCATCAAAACATTAAACTAGAAACACAAGAAAAAAAAAAAAAGAAAAATTTTAGATTTCTATAAGTAAAAGAAAAAAGAAAACTTTTTTTGGGGGGTCGGAGATAAATAGATCTATTTATCCACGATGGAATTATATTTATTCCATACACTATTGTCAATATGAACGTCAAGAAAAAAAAAAAAAAGACTTGTGTTGGATTGGCACTACATAGATAATAAAAAGTTTGGGTGAATAGTGGATAAAAGAAATAACTAAGGATAAGAAGAAAATCGTGAGTTTATTCAATATCCGTCAAGGTACAATAAGCAGGCTAGACTTTTTTCTTTTTTTGTGGAGTTTCAACCACCGGATTGAGGAGAATCCTATAATTTTAGGGATTCTCTTAGTTCATCTACTCACTCGATCTTTTTTCTATCCCTCCCATATCACATAGAAAATATTTTTGTCGTTAATTTTTTTTTTTTTTTTTTCTATTTCAATACTTTTATTTCGTTTAATTTTTAATTAAATTAACGCGAGGTTACTTAAAAATCTCTGCCTTCTTTGAAATATCATGAACGGTTCCTGTAGGTTGAGCGCCTTTTTCAAGGAAATATAGAATAGCGGGAACGTTTAAATAAGTTTGACTCTTTATCGGATCGTAAAAACCCACTTTCTGAAGATCCCTTCCTTCTCTTCGAGATCGAACATCAATTGCAACGATTCGATAGATAGCTCATTGGGATAGATGTAGATGAACAATGCCCCCCTTAGAAACGTATAGGAGGTTTTATCCTCGTACGGCTCTATAAAGAATGAATTTCTATAGATTTAGAATTTATGTCTCTTTCTATTATAGAGTGATAGAATAGAGTGACAAATAGATCTCTAAAATCCTCAAATCAAATAAATTAGACTATGATTTGATTCGTTTATTCTTCTTCCTTCCCGCTTTTCCCCAAAAATCATTCGTACTTATAACTCAAGTTGGATAATTCTCAAAGAGTTAAAAGGAAACTCCTTAGAGCCTTGGCATTTCGTTTATTGAGCTGTCTCTAAACCTCTTTTTGTCTCGTTTCTAATCAAATTTTTTGATTCTTTAATTTGATTTGGCTCCAATTGAATTGTTGAGACAATTGAAAGGGCGTTTTCTTGTTACGAGATCCTTTATCTTTGTTTTGAATCATTGGGTTTAGACATTACTTCGGTGATCCTTAATCGTTTCAAAAAGGCAGCAACATACCTTTTTTTTTATTTCTTTCTATCGAAGAATCATACGAACGATTGATTCCCATGTGATACACTTTTGATCAAAATAGTTTTTCTCAATTCCAATAAAAATTTTTAATCCAAAAGTCACTTTTATAGGAATTGGATCCTTTCAATTTCTATATCAAAGATATACTTACGAAGTTGAAACAACTTATTGATTGACACTAACCCTAGATCCTTGCCTCTGAGAAATGAATCAATCATTTCTTCTCGAGCTCCACTGTGTACTATTTACTTACAACAGAACTAAAACTAAATAGGAGTTATAGTAGAACAGAACAAATTATGTCGAGTAAAAAGCACCTTATATAAAAATGATGGATACAAAAATCCACAACCGATCATGTCCTTCAAGTCGCACGTTGCTTTCTACCACATCGTTTTAAACGAAGTTTTACCATAACATTCCTCTCAATTGGAACCGGTATGGAATTGATTCAATATGGAATCATGAATAGTCATTGGCCCAATCGGAACATAGTAATGTAATCTATATTTTATTCTATAAGGTACGGGTGGATATTTATCTGGAGAAGTCTCAGGATTCTATTTTGTTAACCCCCTATTTTCTGAATGAAACATTTTAGAATTCGGGATCAAGAGGGAATTCACCCTATTTTTAAATAAGAAATATATAAAGTAACATAAGGAAGTTGGGGAATTATAGAGGTTTTTCTTTCACATTTCGATTAAGAATGCAGCAAAGTGAAATAAAACAAATTAAATCTAAATAAATATAGGACGTAAGGTTTATCTAAGTAACTTCAATATGACTATGAGCCAGACATGCATACGCGGAAGAGCCCATTCTTTTTTTGAATTATATTATACATTCATCCCCGTTCCCATCTTACCTCAATCACAAATAGAAGATTTAGAAAATTATTAAGAACATTCTTTAACTATATTATGATAAAACCGGGATGCTCTGGGACGGAAGGATTCGAACCTCCGAATGGCGGGACCAAAACCCGCTGCCTTACCACTTGGCTACGCCCCATTTTTCTTTTTATGCAACGCTAATAAACACTAATATCGGTATTGGTCGTTCGTCAATTCCCACCCCACTATGAATGCAATCCATTAGATTGTTGCTAGGATTTGACACGTGTAGTTGTAAAATTAAATTGAATTTGTTGATCATTATATAGAATTCAATTAAGATATTGTATGAAAGTATGGTTCCTTCTATTTTCGTGTGAGAATGTAAGGATTTTTGATTGGGTGCGTCAAAAAAAGCAGGATTTTTTTTTCACTTTCTTAATTTTTCCCTTATATCGATAACTCAATCAAAATACAATTTATCCTCAAGAATGAAATGTTTTGTTATGCTTAATATCTTTAGTTTGATCAGTATCTGTCTTAATTCTGCCCTTCATTCGAGTAGTTTTTTCTTTGCTAAATTACCCGAGGCTTACGCTTTTTTCAATCCAATCATAGATTTTATGCCAGTCATACCTGTGCTCTTTTTTCTCTTAGCCCTTGTTTGGCAAGCTGCTGTAAGTTTTCGATGAGATCTTTAATTTGAATACTGTCCCATAAACATTCAGGATTTATTCACTAAAAAAATAAATTCTAACAATTTATAAGATCAGATAAGTCTTATTTTAAGAACCCTCGATTCAAACATAGAAATTCTTCGATAGGCGCGATGAATCTGAATCATTTCATTTAATCATTTTGACCTTCCATTTCCAGTGAACAAGGACCTTAGTGGGTCCCCCACAATAACTAATTGTAATAATAAATTGGTGGGTATGAAAGATAATTTGGATATTGAAAGAATCT